ATAAATAAGATAGCGAATTGCCTATCTGTGTAAGAATTTCCATTCTGGGCTTTACATATACTAATATATGTTGTTATAATTGAAATTGAAAAGGCTTTTTTAGTTAAAAAATCAATACTGAGTAATTATCTATCAATTTGTATTTTCTTATGTCATTAGGCAAACACAATTTGAAATTCAAATCCAAGAATCATTCACGAATTCGTAGTCAGAAATCTATAGTTAACGGTTCAAATTTTTCATAAATTTTAGCTTTTGTAATTGAAAATCCACGCTTTTTTGTATCGAAAAGCGAGGAGAGGCTTTTAAGGCATTGTATGTTTTGAGATAGTATACAATCAATCGAAGAGGTGGATCAAATCTAATCAAAACGGGGGGAAAGGACCAAAAAGGGATTAGAGGGGTCGAGGTCCAAGTACAATAAACCAAGAAATTTAGTAATCCACCCCCAAGGAAAAACTTTCACCTAGTTAGGTTGCTGTATCGTTGTGGCGGCATGGCCGAGCGGTAAAGCGGGGGACTGCAAATCCCTTTTCCCCAGTTCAAATCTGGGTGTCGCCTGATCAACAAAAGAATCGAAATCTCTTATTCGGTTTTGCTGATAGAACTCGACGACTTATTCCCCAGCAGAAACAGAAGAACGGGACTGTTGATACTTGGTTGATTTTAAGCACCTCTTGGGGGGGTGTCTAAAAGATTGGAAATCGTTGGATCGAAGATTTAAGGAAAGATTATAATGGTCGACGGGCCATACTTCCCCACCCCTTCTACTCCTAATACGGGTCTTAAATTCCATTAGATAGCCGGCGGGTAGGACAGTAAATCTAATTAAATTAATAATTGTGAGGTGAAAGGGCGGAAGATCTTTTAGATACTGTGTCTACAGACTCGCGAGAATCTCTAGAGTCTTCGTACATTCAATTCAATCAATATTAAAGTGGATAGATAAGTTCCCCTTTTTATAGAATTTCTAGAAAAAGTGCAAAAAGAACTAATTTTTGGGGGTCAACCCCCGATAAGAATATAATAGACTGTCTCCCGACTATGTCGCATAGATGGCGATCTATCTATTTACCTATAAAGGTCAACAAAAAAGAATGGGCCTTCGTCTTCCTAGCGTCTTTTACTTGGCTTTAGTCTTTCCTGATTATAAATAATAGAGGAATTTTTGAGAAGTGGATTTATTGAATGGGTTCGTCAACAGTCTTCGATCACCATCCCTTTTGACTCTGCACCATTGATTCCACTATTATTAGTCAGCAATAATCGAATAATTCTATCATAGAGATGGGGGACATAATTCACATGGATATAGTAAGTCTTGCCTGGGCTGCTTTAATGGTAGTCTTTACATTTTCCCTTTCACTCGTAGTATGGGGAAGAAGTGGTCTCTAGAAGCACTACTAATTGAGTTGCGGAATCAAATTCTATAATTTTTTTAGAAATCGTTCTGCAACGCATTTTGACCTCTTTAAAATAAAGATCTCTTCATTTTAAAATTTCATTGGATTCTAGTGGAGGAATGTATTCTATAATATAAGAATCAAACGATCCTTTCCAATTGATCAGAATAAATAGATGTATCAAAGAAATAGAATTTGGCCCTCTGGCAATTCGATAGATAAACTGAATATCGAGACTACGTATATCTACATATAGGAAGAATATGGTAGATTAATCTATAGCCTCTAGCTTTCTTATAAAGTACAACGTTATACACTACAATAAGCCTAATAGATAGTACAGTACGGTAAGAAAGAACTCGAGGAATCTTTCTTACCATACTATCGGATCTCATAGAATACTGCCGATTATAGCCCGTCCATTTCAGTTATTCATTTAAGCCCAAAATTGGAATCCCTTTCCTTTGGTTTTTTCAACCATTGATCAGATCAAGTTTCATTCAAATTAATTAATTATTTTGACTGACGGTTTTTACGTAAATGATAAGTAGAAAAGCAGTAGGAACTAAAATGAAGAGTGCAGTAGCAATAAATGCAAGAATATTTACTTCCATAATCTCATCTTTTTTTTACTTCACAATAACTCGGGATTTAATCCCCTAGAGATAATCAATCTTGCGGCCGTAAATTCACTGAATGAATTACCTCTCGACGATATTGAATTGGATCAAGATCATGAATAACAATATCTAAACTATTAATTCGTCGTCGAAAATTGAATAGTATAACATAGGGAGATCCTTTATCCATATCGAATCCAAAACAGGATTCCCAGCCCAATCAAAAATTCCTTTATTTAGCATTATGTAGCATTCTTTTCTCTTCTTTAGTTTCTATAACCTATCTTACATTTCCCTTGTACAATCATCAAATGTAGTATCATCTCACCACCCACCCCTTTCCATTAGTTACAAACTCTCAACAAACAAGACAAGCAAAGCGGAAAAAGAAAAGCTCTAAAGGCCCTTTTTTTAATGATCTCGTTTTCTTTGGAAGAAAAAGAAATGTAATAAAGCTGAGTCTCGGGAAAAAGATGAAATATTTCATCTTTTTTACTATTTTAGTTATTTTAGTTATTTTCATTACCCCGAAAAAAATAGATTGATCTTTCTCTTTCTTTTAACCTCGGTTATTAGTACTCGGACACATATATCAACAGCTCAGCGTCCAATTTGAATAAAATTTATTTTGAAACTTCATATTTAGTAATTGCGGTTACACAACCAAAAACAGAATCAGAAGGGGAGATTTTGTTAAATTAAGTTTGTATTATACAAGAAACGAATTCCATCTGTGGATATGCGCCCGAGAAAGAGATCGGACTTTGGTCCATTCCACGAACGGGGATCAATCCAAAAAGAAGACTCAGTCGCTCTTGGAATACTTATTATAATAATGCTACCAACCCATAATTGTACTAATCTACATACGTCTTTCTCCGATCAATCAGTCCTCGTTGAAGTGATGAGAAATGCGAAAGGAAAAAAAGAAGCCCCCTGGGTGGGAATGAAATGCTGCGTCACGGCCCCTCTTTCACAGAAAGAGGCGAGGCAGGTTGGTGTACTTATTCGATTCGTCGGGACTGACGGGGCTCGAACCCGCAGCTTCCGCCTTGACAGGGCGGTGCTCTGACCAATTGAACTACAATCCCAGGGAAATTAGGGGATCTGGCAGAAAATTTGATTCTTTTTATTCCCTCGTATCGGGTATTTCTGAAGAACAAGGGGGGTTCTACCATTAGATGGTAGATTGGCGAATTGTTGGGTCGAGCTGGATTTGAACCAGCGTAGACATATTGCCAACGAATTTACAGTCCGTCCCCATTAACCGCTCGGGCATCGACCCAGGAAGAATAAATTTTAGGTGTAGTGGTAATCCCCGACCAACTTCTTTTCGTAGTACCCTACCCCCAGGGGAAGTCGAATCCCCGTTGCCTCCTTGAAAGAGAGATGTCCTGAACCACTAGACGATGGGGGCAGACTTGCTCAACCGCTATGATACGTATTATATGAACAATTTTTTGAAATTGTCAATAGAATAGGTATGATTAGATGGGAAGTATCCTTCAGTTTTTTCACGATTTAGAAAGCTATATTCTATTAATTCGATTTAGAATATATATATTTATTTGATAATAAAATTGAGTTATTTGATAATAAAATAATGGGGGGATCAAGAAGTTATTGAAAATTCCTTTTTATCGAAGCATTTAGTTCGGGGACAAGTAGAATCTATTCATCATATGAGTTAATAAAAAATCTTGAATCTATATGGAATTAATAGGTGGACATGTAGTAATCAAGTTAATTTCGTTCTGATGGAGATCTATTCAATAAAAGAAAAGCAATTAAAGAAAGGTGGTTTTGAAACAAAATTCCTTCCTTTTACTCTAGACTTGTTAGTTAAGAATAATCCACTAGCCGCTATGAGTTTACTGTATGTACTTATCTATATCTACTTAGATATATAATATCTATTTCTCTAGAAATAAGATTTTAACCGCATACTATCTAGTATAGTGACCTATTCATGAATGGGCCCCTTTAAAGCAGTGGTAGAGTAAGGCCATGGTAAGGCGTAAGTCGTTGATTCAAATCCGATAGGGGCTTTGGCTTTTTTCATAAAACTACAGGAGTAGTATTCGTATTTGAAGGAAGAATAGAGCTAGTTTGAATAGTAGTAAGCACATCTAATAAATACGTTATCATTTAATAGTAGTTATCATGATTATCAGGAATACTGATAAGTCATCTCTTGAATCACCAACTCTTCCTATTTTCAATTAGAAATCTAATCCAGTGGAAAGATTCGAACTCAACAAAAGAAAACTAAGTGGATCTGACCCATTGAATTATGACTCTCTCTGCTATTCTGATATTCAAATTCGATAGAGATGCAATTGGAAGAAGTTGCCCCCCCTTTTTATTTGATTTTTCTTTTTATTGGACTCCGCAAGAATTTGTCGATATTTCCAAGTCAATGGTCTTGTTCCTAGATGTTCTATAGGAATAAATTTTTATTTCGTTCCGCCCCAGAGGAAGGTTTATTCCAAGTCACAAACAACAGACGAGCTATTTTCACTATCGTTCTTTGATTACAGCTCACGATTCATTTCTATCTTTATATTTTCTATTATATCTATATAAGAATAAAATTTCTATATTTCGATCTAGTTAGATGTATATCTATTAGATGGCGGCTTGATGTACTAACTATTTTCATATCCTTGCATCCGAGATTTTCTTCCGACAATGGTATGGAGACTGGATACGGGAAAATGACTCGTTTTTTCAGTCTTCTATTGATGTTAGTGAATATGGTATTGCGTAGTGAATTTACGAACCAAAGAGAAAATTCTCTCTTTTTCTAACAGAAAAAAGAAGTAGTATAGTATACATAAAAATTAGAAGAATTTCTAAAGCTATTTCTTTTTCTCAATCTCACGAACAAGATCTAAGAATCCATTTAGTTGATGGAAGAAGGGTGTAGGTCTGAGGATCAAACGGTAGGGGATTGCTTTTTCCGTGAACAGTTCTT